GTCGATTTATTAGTGAACAAGGAAAAATATTATCAAGACGTGTGAATAGATTGACCTTGAAACAACAACGATTAATTACTCTTGCTATAAAACAAGCTCGTATTTTATCTTTGTTACCTTTTCTCAATAATGAGAAACAATTTGAAAGAACCGAGTCGACCGCTAGAACTACTGGTTTTAAAGCCCGAAATAAATAGGCTTACTTTTTCTTCACTTGAATCATAATTACAAGAATCTAGATTTGAGTGAATCTAGATTTGAGTATCGTGTCGTAAGAAAAAATGAATCGGAAAAAAAGAAATCTGTTTTTATTGAATTGAACGTGTTCATTCATTTTGACTACTTTAGTATATTTTCTCATACTAATTTCTACTCTACCTTCCCGGAGTTCATTCTCCGGGTAACTCCATTTAAATTATTCTGGTGGATTCTTTCCAATCTACTTCCTTTATGATTTCGTTCGAAATCATATAAAGACAATTCCTATTTGATATAGCTATTTGTGCAAGTATTTTACGGTTAAGAAGCAACTGTCTCTTGTACAGATCGTGTATTAATCTACTATAACTATAGGATACTCCCCTTTCGCGAATTACTGCGTTTATCCTAGTGATCCACAAACGACGAAAATCTCTCTTTTTCCTATCCCTATCCCGATGAGCCGAAACTAAAGCTCTTATTTTCTGTTGAGTAATAGTTCTAGTAAGCCTTGAATGAGCCCCTCGAAAGCTTGATGCAAATAAACGAATTTTTGTTCTACGTCTCCGAGCTATATATCCCCGTTTAATTCTGGTCATTGAATAAATGAAACTTTGACGAATAACTAATTGATTGCCTTTCTTTCAGTTATTCTTTTCCCCCTTCCTAGTCTATTAATAACAAAACGAATTTTTCCAATGTATAAAATCAAAATTCCAATGGCTTTGGCTACTCTAACCTTCCCGACCACGATTTTTTTTTTTAGGTATTTCACTGCGAAATAAGACAGAACTAAGAAATTGTATTTTCCTAGGTATCAAAAATATAGTAAATAAAAGAAATAAAAAAAGAAATAGTGGGTTCCTTCGTTTCTATGGTTACTTCTTAAACGGTGAGGTCTTCTCTATACACCGGAGCCTTTACTTTATACTTTAATTTACTATTTAATCAACTAATTGATGTTATTGGGAACTTGTATAGTTCACACGCTTTGGCTCTACCCATGAATTATCCAGTAATAGGTCTTTCACAATCAGATCTACCTATACAGTAACGGTATTTAATTATGAAAGTTTGCTGGGTAGCTGACCCTCTTAGTCCGTTTAAATAAGATTTCCTCCGCTTAATGGATAACCATTTGTTACCAATGGAGAATTTCTTATCATCTTAAATTCAGGTGATTGGATTTACACCAACGGAAACCATAAACTTCATACACAATAGAGGGATATGGTAGAGTTTTTTTTTAATAATGGATGGAGTTCCTTTTTCCATCCTATCCCATTCACCGGTACTGATCATTGATACTGTAAAAGTAGTTTTCTTGCTTTTGTGCCAGCTCATGATCTAAACGAGTCGCACATACACCCTAGTACATGTTCCTCGACGCTGAGGGCACCCCCGAAGAGCGGGGGATTTCGTGACATTTCTGATTGGCTGTCTTGTATTTCTAATAAGTTGTTTAATAGTTGGCATGTTGAATCGTATACATAATATGATGGGTTGGTTTAGATTGATCCTAACCGAATGATGGTGAATTACTTCTATTTAATAGAATATTCAATTCGAAGATAAAATCTCAAATCACAGATTTGCGCGAAATCCATGTTATTTTCCTTGAACCGCTACAAAATCAACAATTCCATAAGCTTGGGCTTCTGTTGCTGACATAAAAATATCTCTTTCCATATCTTCGTGTACAACCCAGAAGGGTTTGCCCGTTCTTTCTGCATAAACCCTTGTGAGGGTTTCACGCAGTTTCATCAGTTCTACCGCTTCCATGACAAATTCGCCTACTTGTGCCATATAAAAAGCACTATAAGGTTCATGTATCATTACCCTGATGATATAACAAAATAAAAGCTTCCCCTATCTCGCATGATAAAGCAAAGAGAAAAGAAAGATAAAGAATAGAAAAAAGATAGAATTGAACAACCGTACAGGCATCTTTTGTGCATACGGCTCTACAAGAAAATTGACCCCCCTCCTTTCTATTGAAGAAAGAGAAAATAGAATCTATCAGACTCAGATGGGTAAATAATCAAATTGCCATCCTTCCTTTCGGAGGAGTTCAAAAATACTATGATGGCTCCGTTGCTTTATATGTTTATTTTTTCTTTTTTTTGTCTGTGATTCAGCAATCCCAAAGTTTCTTTTTAATCCGATCAAATAAGGAAAAAATATTTTTTTTTTTTCGTACTCTTTCATAACATAAATATTGTTAAGAACTCTCCGGCATGAAAACAAAAAAGTTTGTGACGCTGAACTGAATTCCCGATAGATAAGAGAAAATCGGAAATAC